GGTTCTATACCCGATTCATAACTCGAAAGCTTCTCTGGTCCTTCACTAACCGGTGCTAAAACTCCGGAAATTACAAATGTCAAGATAGGAATAACGCTTGATATTATCAGAAATGCCCAGAAAATATCATATTCGTGAAGCAGAAACATAAATGTACTCCTATTAATTATTATTGTGGAATATAAATATATGTGGAATATGCTGAATTATTCGATTCGAATTGGAATTGTCAATTCATCCAGAACTTATTAGGCGAAACAAGAATTGATTTTGATCAAATCAAACCGCATAGTTTAGAGTTTGTTTGCTGTGGGGCATGTCTTGTTTAAAGATTCATTTAACGGAATTCCACTTACATTTTTTTTATTTCGATTCTATTTCGATATGGTGTAGACATAGGGTTCTCTTACACAAACTAAATTCTATCGCTTTGTCTCGGTTTCTCTATACTTTATCTCTATACTCTATAAAATAGAGTATAAAAATACTCTATAAAAAAAATAAAAATAAAAAAGTACTATAATATAAAAAAAGAAAAAAAAAGTAAAAAGTCAAGTAATTAACAAGTAATGTAAATAGTAATTAATTACTAATTACATTACTAAACTAAAATATTAATTAAATATTATACTAGTACATATTCTAATACTAATTGATAATATTACTTACTAATTGATAATATTACTAAATTAATAATGCGAATTAATCCTATGTTTCATTACATATATATAATGAGATAATGAAAATAAAAGAAAATAAAAACATATAAAAAAATATAATTAATATAGAAATATAAATATAATGTATAAATATATAATATAAAATGCATAAAAAAAGAATAGAATGTATAAATAATAATTAATGTAATTAATATGATAGAATGAAAATTCGACTAATTAGTCATATACTAATTAGTCATATATTTCTATTAGAAAAATATCTATTAGAAAAATAGAATTCTATTAATTCTATTTAGTCATATCTAGTTCTATATTATTAGTTATAACTAATATAACTAATAATATATATATAATGATATAGATATAACAATAGAACTATGAATATGAACTATATAGTTCATATTAAATTAATAGCTAATAGCCCTAAGCTAAGATCCAGCAGTTTCCTGAATTCCTATACACTATTTCTATTTGTTATACTATTTCTATTTCTGTTATGTGAGCCCGCTTAGCTCAGAGGTTAGAGCATCGCATTTGTAATGCGATGGTCATCGGTTCGATTCCGATAGCTGGCTTTTTTTTCTCTATCGATTTTTCCATGATTGATAATCTCTCCTTTTCTCAAAATGTTGGATCACCGATCTATTATGTCGTGGTAACTTGTAACTATGAATAAAAATGGATTGGAGCAATTAGATCTCTACAGAACAAATCATAAAACGGAGCCTCAACTTCCTATATATACATATACAAAAAATCCGGATATTAATAGAATTCATTTCATTCTACTTTGTAATACTTCAGTAAATTTAGCTTTGCTTTGTTTATCCTTTAGTTCAGTCTTAATTTAAGATTTATTCTGTAAAATGAAATTTCAATAAAATAAAAAAAGGAGTCTTTATGTCTCGTTATCGAGGACCTCGTTTCAAAAAAATACGCCGTCTGGGGACTTTACCAGGACTAACTAGTAAAAGACCTAAATCCGGAAGTGATCTTAAAACCCAATTGCGTTCTGGGAAAAGATCGCAATATCGTATTCGTCTAGAAGAAAAACAGAAATTGCGTTTTCATTATGGTCTGACGGAGCGACAATTAGTTAGATATGTACATATCGCTGGAAAAGCCAAAGGGTCAACGGGTCAGGTTTTACTACAACTACTTGAGATGCGTTTGGATAACATCCTTTTTCGATTGGGTATGGCTTCGACCATTCCTGGAGCTAGGCAATTAGTTAACCATAGACATATTTTAGTTAATGGTCGTATAGTGGATATACCAAGTTATCGTTGCAAACCCCGAGATATTATTACTACGAAGGATAAACAAAGATCGAAAGCTCTGATTCAAAATTATATTGCTTCACCCCCCCCCGAGGAATTGCCAAAACATTTGACTATTGACTCATTCCAATATAAAGGATTAGTAAATCAAATAATAGATAGTAAATGGATCGGTTTGAAAATAAATGAGTTGTTAGTCGTAGAATATTATTCCCGCCAGACTTGAACCTAACGAAAATAACAAAGAAAGATTCAGAGAATTTTGCCCTCTTTTCGACGAAGTAAATAGATCTAAGGGCCTTGATCCGCATTTTTCTCATTCACGTATTACAAATAGATCAGCAGTAGGATTTTTTTTTCTTTTTTGTTCTTTCCGATATTTGTATTTTACGTACCGCAGTAATGTAATTAGGAATAGAGAATTTCTGAAATAGAGAATTTCTATCAAATAAAAGTCTTATTGCTGGAATAATGGTATCAGTTGTTATTTGATTTGATACATTGTGGTCGGTCACGTTGGTGAATTAACAGAAACGGAAA